AGATAAAGACGAGAAAGACCAATGAAATCAAGTTTCAAGGTTGTATAGTTTAAAGTTTAATGGTAAAGTTTGATTACCATTAAAAACCAGAATAATGAACGAGTTTTTCGGTTTGATCCATATCCATATCCTAAAGGCGGCCTTCGCCCTGAGTTATATTAAGTTAAGCCGCCCTTAGCCCTTATTCCCTATTTTGGTTTATTACATATGTTTCTACGTGTTTCTACTATATGTGTTTATATTGCTTTTTTATTTCCTAAGGGTGGTTGGCCCTCGGGACCTAGTATTTCTGTTTCTAGTTTATTTCTGGGCAAGGTGGCCATAGGCCCCTATGGTCCAGTGGTTACGACCTCTCTCTTTCACGGAGAAAACGAGGGTTCAAGTCCCTCTGGGGGTGTAACAACACTCAAGACTATAGGAAGACTATAGGAGTAGGAGTGGGATTTTATATCAAGTGATCCCTGTTTGTCAAGTCCTTCTATTAGTCTACTTAGAAGGACTTCATATTTTATATCATTTGATATTTATATTTATTTGTCAAGTCTGCCTGGGAGATGAAAGGAAGTTGATTATGGAACGTCTAAAATGAATTAGGCGTTGGGTCGATGCCCGAGTGGTTAATGGGGACGGACTGTAAATTCGTTGACAATATGTCTACGCTGGTTCAAATCCAGCTCGGCCCAACAATTTGGCAACCTACTATCAGATGGTAGAGCCCTCTTGTTCTTAAGAAATACCTATCCAAATTTTCTGCTATATCTCTTCTTATTTCCCTGGGATTGTAGTTCAATAGGCTAGAGCACCGCCCTGTCAAGGCGGACGTTACGGGTTCGAGCCCCGTCAGTCCCGACGGATCCAATAAGTACATCAATTCGCCTCTTTATTTTCTGTGAAAGAAGGGGAGCATAATTGAATTCCGAAGGGGTTTCCCCTCTTTTTTTCAAGATTCTTTCGAAGAAAGAACAAACCCTAAACAAAAATGAAAATAACTAAAATAGTGAAGTTGATAGAATATTCCATTTTTTCTCCCGCGACTCATTTTTCTCATACTTCTTTGTCTTCCAAAGAAAATTGGATCATTAAAATTTAGAAGCTAATTCCTCTCTTTTTCCACTTCGCTTGTATTGTTTGTTGGGGTTTTGTAGTTAATGGAAACAGACGCATGGTTAGATGATACTTCATTTGATGGTTCTACACTAAAAAGAAAGAACATAAAATATAATAAGGAGAAATAAAGGAGTTTTTTATTGGTCCGGGAATCCAATCTTGGATTCGGTATGGATAAAAGATCTTCGTATGTTATACTATTCAATTCTCGACGACGAATTAATTTAATAGCTCAGATATTGTTATTCATGGTATTGATCCGATTCAAGATCATCGATGGTAATGCATTCATTGAATTGACAGGTGAAAGATTTATCATCTCTATGGGATTAAATCCCGAGTTATTGTGAAATAAAAAAACGATGAGATTATGGAAGTAAATATTCTTGCATTTATTGCTACTGCACTGTTCATTTTAGTTCCTACTGCTTTTCTACTTATAATTTACGTAAAAACAGTCAGTCAAAACAATTAATTACTTTAAATGAAACTTTACTTCTGAATTCTTATCAATAGTTGAAGAAATCAAATGAAAAGTATTCTATTTTTGCGTCTTAAATGAAATCAAGGGGCTATAATCCGCGGTATTCTATGAGATCCGAGAGTATGGTAAGTAAGAAATAAATTTCTTACTTACCATACTCTCTAGTAGTGTTATGTTATAGTAGTGGATAAAGTTGTAAATAGAGTTGGTATACTCTATTAGCTTCTATCTTCAATATATGTAGTTATTAATCCATATATAGAATTGACGTAGGACCCAATTCTATTTCTTTGATACATCTATTTATTCCGATGAATCTGAAATAATCGTTTTACTGTTATAGAATACATTTCTCCACTAGAATCCAATGGAATTTTGAAATGAAGATATTTTTTATTTCTAAATTATTTCAATTCAAATAAAAAATGCGTTACGGAACGATCTATAAAAGAATTGATAGCGTTTCATTCCTCAACTAAATTAGGAGTGCTTTTAAAGTCCACTTCTTCCCCATACTACGAGTGAAAGGGAAAATGTAAAGACTACCATTAAAGCAGCCCAAGCGAGACTTACTATATCCATGTGAATTATGTCCCTTATCTCTATGATAGAATTATTCCATTATTGCTCACTAATAATAGTAGAATGAATGGTCCAGAGTCAAAAAGGGATTCTGACCAAACACTATTGATGAACCAATCAAATAAAGCCATTTCAAAAATTCCTATATGATTTCTAATGGGGAAAGACTAAACACAAGTAAAATACACAATGACACTACAAAGGAATGTTACTAATGGAATGGACGTCCAGTAATAAAATAAGAGAGCCCTTTCCTTTTTTTCTTGCCCTTCAAAGTAAAAATAGATCAATTGCTATCTATTACATATTTTTATTTTATTTCCTATTTGATATAATGCGTACCCCTTCGCGATTGTCTAGCTGAAGGAGTTGGGAGATGGTATATTATACTCTTGACGAGGGGTTAAAAAATGATTTTTTTTAACTTTTTCTTTTCTATAAAAAATCTATCTAATCTCAATCTAATAGTGATTGAATGCCTGAACACTCAGAGATTCTCGCGAGTCTATATATATAGATTACAGTATAGAAAGGACTTTCCCTAACTAGTAGTTGAATTATCCCCCGGCTATCCGATGTAATTCAAGACCCAATGAGTATACATTACATTAGCAGTAGAAGGGAATCGGAAAGTCTTGCTTCGACCTTTATAATCTTTTTATATTCAAAGATTTCCAATCTTTTACAAAATTACCAGAACAGATGTTTAGAATCAACCAAGTATCAACAGTCCCCTTATTCTGTTTTGCTGGGGAAAATTAGGTTTAGTTATATCAGCAGAGCAGAATAAGATATTTCTATTCATTTGTTGATGAGGCGGCACCCGGATTTGAACTGGGGAAAAAGGATTTGCAGTCCCCCGCCTTACCACTCGGCCATGCCGCCAAAACGATACACAACAGGATAAAAAATTACCGGTGGATTACTAAACTTTAGTTTATTGTACTTGCATCCCCTTTTTCATCCTTTTTCTAAATAAATATAAAAAAAATTATAAAATAAACCCTTTTTCCCCTTTTGATTGTGTTTTATTTACTCCTTTGATTGATTGTATAGTATCTCAAAACTTCCACTCACTTTTCTATTGAAAAATCAAATTATATTTTGACTCAAAAAAGCTAAAATTTATGACAAACAGGAACCATTAACTATTCGTTGACTGAGAATTCGTGAATTTTTCTTAGATTTGAATATAAAATTTGGTTTGCCTAATGACATAATAAAATCCAAATTGATAGATCCTTAATTGATTCTTTTGAATCAAAAACCATTCTCCATTTCCATTATAACAAAAATTAGAAGTATATGTAAACCCCAGAACGGAAATTGTTACACAGATACCAAATATTTAGAGTATGTTACCTATAAATAAAGGGAATTCGTTGGAACAAAAAAAGGCCCGGCTGGGTATTGACCGGGCCAGGCCCAAAAGGCACCTCGAACAAAATAAAAGCAAGAAGGTCTTCTTTATTTATCTTTCTATTTGGATCTTTCGAGCATCTAAATGGAATTGCTAATTATATAATAACGATAAAGATAAAGAATGTGAAAGAAATACTTTCTTTAATCCTTACTTGATGTGTAATGTAACATAGTAATTATCTTTTTCAATTGGGAGAGATGGCTGAGTGGACGAAAGCGGCGGATTGCTAATCCGTTGTACGAGTTATTCGTACCGAGGGTTCGAATCCCTCTCTTTCCGTTTCCGTTGATGACTTTCTATTTTTTTCTTTCAATTTTCGCAAACCCCCTTATTATTTTTTCCTAGTTAAACGTGTGGAATAGCTAAAATAAAATTGAAAGAAAATTGTAAAATCAAGCAAGAAAAACTAAATTTTTATTTTATTCTTCACGTCCTGGATTACGTCCTGGATCATTGGATAGGAATCCAAAGATGAAGAGAGAAACAAAGAATATTACTACTGTGTAAACGAAAAGTTTGAGAGTAAGCATTACACAACCTCCAAGATCATTTTTTGAAAAAGAAAAACGAGAAAAGATAATAGATCCTCCATTTTTATATCACATATCCTATTTTGACACCAAGAAATAAATTCTAGAAATAGAAAAGAATGTTCAGAAATTCAAATGAAGTTGAAATGAAATTTCAATTTGTAATATAATAAGAGTCTTTAATTACCACAAATCACTTTCATACCCATAATTAGCTATTGTAAGGGGCCCTAAGCTAATAAGGTATTTCACCATAAAAAGGATTCAAATTAAAATCGGGAAATGGGGCGAGCCGGGTTTCTCGCGGCTATCCGATAATTTCAATGTTTGAATCGAAGGTTCATACTGTCAGACTTATTTGATCTTATCAATTGTTATAATTTAATTTTTATCGAATAAATCATGAATTTTCTAGGATAGTATTAAAGATCTTATCGAAAACTTACAGCAGCTTGCCAAACAAAGGCTAAAAGAAAAAAGAACAGGGGTATGACTGGCATAACATCTACGATTGGATTCAAAAAAGCATAGGCTTCGGGCAATTTGGTGAAGAAAAGACTACTCGGATAAAGGGCAGAATTAAGACAGATCAAACTAAAGATATTAAGCATAACAGACATTTTTTTCGTCGAGATAATTGCATTTTGATTGAGTTATTGATATAAGGAAAAATAAAGAAAGTAGGGTAGACAAAAAAATCCTTCTTTTTCCGTTCAATCAAAAATCCTCCAATTCTCAAAGGAGAATAGAAGAAATCATACTTTCATACAATATCTTAATTGAATTATATGTAATGATCAATAAATTCAGTTGAATTCTAGATATACACATGTCAAAATCCTAGCACGAATCTATAATAGATTCTATAAAGAATAAATATTTTCTATAGATAGTTTGGGCTGGAATTGACGAACACTTAATACCAATATTATTCTTTATTAGTATTAGTGTCCAATAAAAGTAGAAATGGGGCGTAGCCAAGCGGTAAGGCAACGGGTTTTGATCCCGCTATTCGGAGGTTCGAATCCTTCCGTCCCAGAGCATATCCGTTGTATCTGAATACTTCTTTTTTGTTCAACAAGGTTCTGTTTAAAGGTCTAATATTGGATAGAATATTATTCCTCTTTCTTTTTTTTTAATTTTGAATGATTCTTTTCGGAATCATATCTAAGTTTTTCACAAACTGAACTAAATCGAATTCAAATGACATGCAAATGCAAAAGTCACTGATAACTGAAACCTTTTCTGATTCAGATAAAGATAAGATGAGACATAGATCACAGTTCCATAAAGATTACTTAATCTCAGGCTAAACAAAATATGAAAATACATATAAAACGAGGAAGTGCTTAGCTTATAGGTATGTATTGTTATCCTATTTCAGTCACAATAGTCTTTCTATTTTTGTGAAAAATAATTAGCATCCCTAAAATATTAAAATTGAAATATTTAACAATAATATTTCTTTTTATTGTTCGATCTATTTAGCTTATTTGCTTTACATCATTGACAATTCCATTCGAAAATATTTTTCTTTCTTATGATAATAAAATGGAGTCTTTACTGCAAAACTTGATTCAAATAATGATGCAGAAGTAGGAAACTTTTTCAAGTCGCAAGATTTGTAATGATTCCTTATGGATTGAATCTTGGGGAAGTTGGAAATGGGTCAGTCTATCTTATTGAGTCACTTGAAGAGGCAGAGTCAAATATAATTTATTTATTCCTGTGATTTCTGTTAGTTATGTTATTTCTATATTTATATTTCTGGATATTTCTGTTAGATATTTTTTTGAGATCGATATTTATAGAAAAATGTTCCATTCATACAAAAAAAGCCGGGGTCTTGCTAATATTTCTTCAGAAAAATCTTTATTATCTATGTAGATAGATAAGAAAAAATATAAATGACTGTGTCTATGTACCGAGCGAACCAATGACTATTCATGATTCCATAATTGAATCAATTCCATACTGGTTCCAAATTAGAGGAATGTTATGGTAAAACTTCGTTTAAAACGATGTGGTAGAAAGCAACGTGCGACTTGAAGGACACGATCCGGCGTGGATTCTTATTCTTACATCCACCATTTTATATAGGAATGAAAGTGCTCTTGGCTCGACGTCGTTTGTTCTATTCTACTAGAATCCCTCTTTTTTTATTGGGTTGTAATGTAAATAGTACATGATGGAGCTCGGGTAGAAAGTATTTATTAATTTCTCAGGGGCAACGATCTAGGGTTAATGCCAATCAATAAATTGGAACAACTTCGTAAGTATATCTTCGATATAGAAATCGAAAGGATCCGATTCGAGCAAAATTTCAATTAAAAAAATTTTTGTTGGAAGGGTTAAAACTTTTTCGATCCACAGTGTATCGCGCACGAATCAACCGTATGATTCTTTGATAGAAAGAAATCACAAAAGGGGTATGTTGCTACCATTTTGAAAGGATTAAGAAGCACCGAAGTAATGTCTAAACCCAATGATTTAAAACAAAGATAAAGGATCCCAGAACAAGGAAACACCACTTCAATTGTCTCACGGATCCGAATAAAGAATAAAAATAGATTTTAAACGAGACAAAAAAAGGGGGGGTTAAAGACCACTCAATAAAAAAATATCTTAATTTATTAATTTATTTAAGATATTTGAGAATTCTTGAACTTGAGTTATGAGTACAAATGATTTTTTTTTCAGGAAGCTAAAAAAATGACTATGAGTTAAATTATAGACTCATTTATTTTACGGATTCCTTTTCTATTTATTCTAATTTTATCCATAGACAAAACTTCTAATCATTTTTTTCTCGAGCCGTACGAGGAGAAAACTTCCTATACGGTTCTAGGGGGGGTTCTTTTTCATCTACATCTATCCCGATGAGCCGTCTACCGAATCGTTGCAATTGATGTTCGATCCCGAAGAGAAGGAAGAGATCTTCGGAAAGTGGGTTTTTATGATCCGATCAAGAATCAAACTTATTTAAACGTTCCCGCGATTCTCTATTTCCTTGAAAAAGGCGCTCAGCCTACAGGAACTGTTCAGGATATTTTAAAAAAAGCAGAGGTTTTTAAGGAACTTTACCCTAATCAAACGAAATACAATTAATTAAATTAAGGAAATAAAAACTAAGGGTAGGATAGTGATTTCTATATCATTTTGGATATCTTTTCTATACTATGTTTTTTTATTTCCTTCTTTTCTTGCTCTATTCATATCTATTTATCATTGTTTTTTTAGAATATTTTGAAAACCCTATTTGATTGATCCTCACAAAATAAAAAATTATGGCATTACCTGCAATCGCGTGGTTTTCATTCGAACTCTAATACCAAGTAAGAAACAAGGAATCGAAGTTCTTTATTCGACTTATA